TATAAGCCGTTTCTTTCACTCATATAACTATCTGGTTTCCTTCATTAACCCCCGAATAATAAATAAAAAATGAAAATATATATTCAACTCATGGCACTTCCTTCCTAGAAAGAAAAGAAGTAGGGGGAAATTTATGTCTTAACGAATCACACGTAGAGATATTGATAACACACATAGAGTTAATGGTATTTCATAACTAATTGATTGAGCAGCAGCTCGTAGACCACCTAAAAAAGAATATTTATTATTTGAGCCATATCCTGACATAAGAAGGCCGACAGGAGCAATACTTGAAATAGCAATCCATAAAAAAACACCGATACTGAGATCGGCTAGAACAAGGTGATAACCAAAAGGAATTACTAAATAACTTAATAAAATGGATATGACTGCTATAGATGGTCCAATACTGAATAAACGAGTATCTCCTCTAGATGGAAGAAGATTCTCTTTGAAAAGTAATTTGGTACCATCTGCTAGAGCTTGAAGAATTCCCAAAGGTCCTGCGTATTCAGGGCCAATACGTTGTTGTATACCCGCAGAGATTTCTCTTTCTAACCAAACAATTACTAGTACACCTATTATGATTCCTAATATAAGAGTAAAAACAGGGATAAGCATCCATATGAGCCCATAGACCTCTTTTAAGGATTCCAATCTAGAAAAAGAATTGATAGCTTGTACTTCTGTTGGATCAATTATCATTTTAACGATCAACTTCTCCCATAATGATATCTATACTACCTAGTATCGTCATAATATCAGCCAATTTCATTCTTTTAACTAACTGAGGAAGAATTTGCAAATTAATAAACCCCGGTGGGCGAATTTTATATCGCCAAGGAAAAACACCCTTATCTCCTATCAGAAAAATTCCCAATTCTCCCTTTGGTGCTTCGACTCTCGCATAAAGTTCTTGCTTCGACAATTCAAAAGTCGGAGAGGGTTTTTTACTAATGAATCGATAGTCAAACTCATTCCATACATTATCTTTTACTCTATCAAAGCGACGGATTTCTAAATTTTCATAGGGCCCTCCCGGAATTCCTTCTAGAGCCTGTTGAATAATTTTTATGGATTCTGTCATTTCACTGATTCGTACTAAATAACGAGCTAATGAATCCCCCTCTTTTTGCCATTGGACTTCCCAATCAAATTCGTCGTAACACTCATAATGATCAACTTTACGAAGATCCCATTGTATTCCGGAAGCTCGTAACATTGGTCCCGACAAACCCCAATTTATTGCTTCCTCTCCACCAATAATGCCTACTCCTTCAACTCGTTCTAAAAAAATGGGATTCCGTGTAATAAGCTTTTGATATTCAGCAATTCCTGTTAAAAAATAATCGCAAAAATCCAAACATTTATCTATCCAGCCATGAGGTAAATCAGCAGTGACTCCTCCAATACGAAAAAAATTGTGCATCATTCGCATACCGGTGGCAGCTTCGAATAGGTCATATATCAATTCTCTTTCTCGAAAAATATAGAAGAAAGGAGTCTGTGCCCCAATATCTGCCATAAAAGGGCCGAGCCATAACAAATGTGAAGCTATCCGACTTAACTCCAACATAATGACTCTGATATAACTGGCCCGTTTAGGCACTTGAATATTGCCTAATTGCTCTGGCGCATTTACAGTTATTGCTTCTGTGAACATAGTAGCTAAATAATCCCAACGCGTTACATAAGGCAAATATTGTATAATTGTTCGATTTTCCGCAATTTTTTCCATACCTCTGTGTAAATAACCCAATATTGGTTCACAGTCAATAACATCTTCACCATCTAGAGTAACAATGAGTCGAAGAACACCATGCATTGATGGGTGGTGAGGTCCCATATTGACTATCATGAAGTCTTTTCTTGTAGATGGTACAGTCATAGGTTTTTCCTGATTCATTCTTCCATGAATTGCTGAAAGCGAAAAGAAGTTCATCAAACTTTAAGCGAATAATTCAAACTAACTCTTCAAATTAACGAGTTTTTCTCTCTCGAATATCCAACTGTCCTATTAATTCTTTATAACGCGCTCTATTTTTTTTTGATAAATAAGCCAGCAACCTTTGACGTTTTCCCAGAATTTTACGCAGACCTCTCTGAGATAAATAGTCTTTTTTGTGCAATTCCAAATGTGAAGTAAGTCTCCGTATCTTATTGGTGAAACTAACTACTTGAAATTCAACAGATCCTCTGTTTTCTTTGTTTTCTTCTTGTTCTTGCAAAATAATTGAAATAAATGAATTTTTTACCATAAAAGAATTTCACACTCCCCTTTTTACAGATATTTATTTTATTGATCAGTAATAATAATGTCAGAAATTTTAATGTAGTATACACAATAATCATAATTTATTTATAGACTCCGGATTTTATCAATTAAGATTAATCAATCCGATTTTGGAGTTAATTTGGATAGTGATAGAAAAAGACGCTACCAAATAGTTTACTACGAAGATTCTGTTGATTAATTTATAGCTTTAATGGATACGCCATTTCCTACGTGATTTGCTTAGTATTCCAGTATACTAGACTGGGGTGTAAGACAGCGCATATGTCCATCTGGTTGCTTGCATATAACATCAATATATACAGATGCCGGACAGAAGAAAAAATGAAAAATATGATTGATAGAACAAGATAATATATAGGAAACTCAAAATTTTAAATCATGGATACATATATATCCTTAACATACTCAAGCGGCTCCCATTATTGGTATCAAACCAATAGCGATTCATACAAGCTAAATCTTCTAATCGATAATTAGGCCAAAAAAAGAACTTTAATTTCATTAATTCATTTTTTTTTCTGTCAAACTGTTTACTTTCATCCAAAAATTGACTCCAGTTTTTTATCTTGTTTTCCTTGCAAAATACTGTATTTCTATGCACACCATTCCTAGTCGTTAAATTCAAATTGAAAGAAATTAGAATTCTCAATTCTCTACGACGTCTAGACGATAAAATTTTTTCAGGAACAAGCAAATCATAAATCTTTTTGTCTCTATTTAGAGTTTTTCTTTTATGTCTTGGAATGGATTCATCAAAATTATTCTTAGTAACATTTTTTTGTTTTCGGTATCTTTGATTACTTTGATGCTTATTTTTATGAACCAATGAAATACCTATGATTTGATACATAAAAAACTGTCCGTCATTTTTTACAGATAGACGGGTACGTTCCATAATTAATATTCTATTTTTGATTAATTCTGTAAGATCCAAACGCTCAATCATTATATCCAGATTCATTTCTTTCCTTTTAATATTGGATAGAACAATTTTTCTTACTTTTATCAGATTAAGCAGGAGACCGTATGCCGGGATATTATCTATCATTTTTTGATTCAATTTATTCACACGTCCATTCCATTGTAATTGCAAGGGAAAATCTCCTTTAAGGACGATTCTTAGTTTTCGGATCGGTTGTAAAAAAGATTCTTCAATATTGTTTTGATTCTTTAATTTAAAATATTGTTTTGAATTTGATGGGCTAAAATTTAAAAAATCCTCATCGTTTTCTTGCTTTTCAACTTGCTTTCCAAAAAAATACTCATCCTCTTCTTCGTTTACATCCTCTTCTTCGTTTACATCCTCTTCTTCCTTTACATCCTCTTCTTCGTTTACATCCTCTTCTTCCTTTACATCCTCATCCTCTTCCTCCTTTACATCCTCAGCCTCTTCTTCCTTTACATTGATATTTTTATTTTCACTAAAATTTGGATTTATATTCAAATTAAAAAGAAGTAATTTGCTTGGGATAAACCAAGGTTTCTTTTTATATTTATCATAAAGTATCACAAACTCTGGAAAGAAAACAACTTTCGGAGTCGATGTGAATGGATTTAACATTAAGATTTTTTCATTCATTCCCATCCAATCAAAAAACATTACCATCCAATCAAAAAAGACCCTTTTGTATTTGTAATTGATTTCGGAATTTGAATGAATCGGAAGATAAAAAAGACCATCATTATGAATTTTATCAATTTTTTGGTCCTTATTAGGTTTAGGTTTAGCCTTAATATTTTTTTTAATTTTACAAACCAAATATTTTCTATCTGGATTTTTTTCCATATATATAATATAACTATAACTTTTTCCTAGATAATTATTGATAGGAATATTCTTGAGTATGTTAAAAAATTTTTCTTTATTTCTGGTGGAATTTTCTTGGTTCTTATTTGTTTCTAATGATGATCTATAAATATAGGAGTTCTTCTTAGTTTCAGAATGAATATATTTATATGATAAAAGATCATATCTATAGTTTTTTTGAAAATTCTCCTCTTTATTTGAAAATAAATATACTTTCGAATTTTGTTTTTTTTTGTAATCAACTAATTGGTCTTTTTCATAGGAATACCATTTGTTTAAATCTTTATTTTCAGACGTATGGGATTGATTGATTCCATTTCTCCATTTTTGTGGGACTAATCTAGACCATGTAATCTGAGATAAATCGTATTGATAATCACCTCTTAACCAGTTTTTCCATGGATTCATTCCATAATTTGGAAGTTTCTTATGTCTTAATTCGGAATGAAAAATTCCTTGTCTTCCAAAAAAATCCTTTATTTCAGTCTTAAGAAAAAAAGACGGTCGATTATATTGAAGAATAGATCTTAACTTATTGAAGTTAATAACTTGGCTTTGTGATAATTTAAAAAATACATAGTTTTGTGACAAGTAAGATAAGTCAATATGGGGCTTCCCCTTACTATTTCTAAGATTATCAAAAGCCCTTTTTATAGTCATAGGCAAAATAAAATTGACTTTATTTTGTTTTGTTTTATTAATGCTTTCTTGATTTGTTTCGTTATTGTAAATGTATTTATCAAGAATTTTTTTTGTTGATACGATAAAAAGTTGTAGAGCGATTCTGCGCATATTAATGATACATAGAAAGATATCTATGTATATTTTTTCAATGAAAAATTTAACTATTAATTGAATATTTTTTATTTTAAATATTTTCCCAATTTTTGTCGGTGA